AATTCTATAGAATTAGAACATAGATAGAAAGACTCTTCCGATCTAGCCATACCATTAGATTATATTGACAATTCCAAAAAACTGTTCATACTATCATCATAGTATGATGACGGTCGGGCGGATATGCCCCCATCGTCTAGTGGTTCAGGACATCTCTCTTTCAAGGAGAAAACGGGGATTCGACCTCCCCTGGGGGTAGGGTACTACGAAAGGAAGTTGATCATGGATTATCAATAAGCCTAGAATGAATTCTTCCTGGGTCGATGCCCGAGCGGTTAATGGGGACGGACTGTAAATTCGTTGGCGACATGTCTACGCTGGTTCAAATCCAGCTCGGCCCAAAAATTCACCGTTCCATGAGTATGATACAACCAATTTGTCCTACAGAAAGGAAACAGAGATGCCTGACCCGTAGAAATGTAGAAATAAAGAAAAAGGGTCAATTTTTTTGCTCTATCTATATTTTTTTTTCTCATCTCATTGAAGATTGATTATCTTTTTTTAACAATAAAATAAAAAATCACTAGTTACTAATAATCCGCGCGACTCTCACTAAAGCCCGTGTTTATGTGGATATGATATCAATATATCATTCGCATATCCGTTACGTTACAACATGACGAGTAGAATGTTCTTATGAAACCATAAGAATATATATGCTATACACCTCGCTGGGATTGTAGTTCAATTGGTCAGAGCACCGCCCTGTCAAGGCGGAAGCTGCGGGTTCGAGCCCCGTCAGTCCCGAACTAGGATCCAATGAATTTCTCAATTCATTTTTTTATTTTTAGCGAAAGGGAAGACGGGGAGCAAAATGGAATCTCCGTTGCGGGGGGGGGGGGATTTTGATTTCTTTCACTAGTACTGATTGATAAGGGAGAGACATATGTAGATTAGTACAATCGGTAGTATTGCTATATTCAGACTGACTATATTCAGTATTTTAAATTTAAGAGATACCATACTCACTTTCTTTTTCGATTGTTCTTGATCAATGAAATGGAATAGAGTGCCCATATTTTTATGGGGAGTACAGACATAAATTGTCTTCGTTTATTGTACGATACACTTAATATAAATATAATTTAATTACCCGGCGAAGTACTTTTCAGGTTAAAGCACATCCTTTCTAAATTCCTACTTTTTTTGTATCCTCAATTATTAATACTAATTGGAAACATATCTATTTCATTCTCATTCAAATTGCATACTGCGTTTTTCATGTATACGTTCCAATCCCAATCCAATAAAGAGAGGATACTAAATAAAAGAAAAGACCAACCAAGCAACGTCCCCTTTCTTATTCTTAGTAAATTTCATTTGTTCGAATATTCGATTTTTTATACTTAATCCTTTCTTTTTTCTATCTCACTTATACTGTTTGGATCTGTGTATGACCCAGAGAATACTGGTCATATCATATGATACTTCATAATTTTATGTACATAATTCTATGTATAAGTAGGAAAGTTGTATAAGGAAGATGCTAGGTTATAGAAAAGAAAAAGTGAAAAAAGGGGACGAAAATCCAACGGCGGGTATTTCTGATACAATCAAAAATGGTATTTTTGATTTAGTATGGATAAAAGATCTTCCTATGTTATACTATTCTATTTTCGACGATGAATTCATTTGATAGATCAGAAATTGTTATTCATAATATTGATCTGATTCAGTATTATCAGGATGTAATTCATCCCATTGAATTTACAAGAGTCAAATTTCTCATCTCTATGGGATTAGATCCCGAGTTATTGCGAAACAAAAAAAAAGAAGATTATGGAAGTCAATATTCTCGCACTTATTGCTACTGCACTGTTCATTCTAGTTCCTACTGCTTTTTTACTTATCATCTATGTAAAAACAGTTAGTCAAAATGATTAATTTGAATTATTAATTCTTATCAATGATTTAAGAAATGAAAGAAAGGGATTCAAACTCTAAGTCTTAAATGAAATGATTAGGCTGGAATCAGAAGTATCTTAGTAAGTATCTAATAAGCTAGTGTGGTAGAAAGAACTATAGTTCTTTCTACCACACTGGCTAGTATTGTATACTATTTTTTATTATATAAAGTTGTATTGTATACGAATATAGGCTTCATATAGATCAAATTACAATATGTACATATATTAGATGTACATATAGATTAGATAGCACTCTAATTCTATTTCTTTTATTTTGATTTCCCATCTCAAGAAGTCACAATTAACGGATGATCCGCGGAGTTATATGGTAACCTTTTCGGATTTTATTTGGAAAAGGAGTAGAGTAGAGCCTGTCCATTTTTCATGCTTAAACATGAAATGAGTCAAAAAAAGCATAAAAACATTTCTAGGAGTCTAAAACAAATGTTAAATGTGTGATATATGGATCGCTCAATGGAAGAAAGATCTAATTTTATTATGTGTTATTTATGTGTAGGACCTTTTTGGACAATCACTAATCGCTTCGTTTCCAGTAGAAAGAAAATATGTATTGTCGTAATAGCGGAACGACTTTCTTTTAGAAAGGTAAAAGTAAAGAAAAAGGGAAATAAATAAAGAAAAAAAAATAGGTATTGGTTTTTCTTATTGTAATATCCATAATTCTGATAAGAGTTGATTCACCAAAATAGAATATTTAGGAAACGGTTGGATTGGAAAAAATCTCCTATCATGCGTAGATTTGAGTTTCGAAATACAATTATGAGAATCTTTCATTACTGTATTCAAGTACAATTTGGAAGAGATTTTTTTTTTTAAGGCTTCGAAAAATGATAAATAAAGAGTTGATACAGTTCGATTGAGCAATCGATTACTCAATTAGTAATGCCCCCAGCCCTAGAGTCCACTCCTTCCCCATACTACAAGTGAAAGGGAAAATGTAAAGACTACCATTAAAGCAGCCCAAGCAAGACTTACTATATCCATGTGAATTATGCCCCTATTTCTATGAAGGAATTATTCTGTTATTGATTAATAATCATAGTGGAATCAATGGCGCAGAGTCAAAATAGGATTCTGAGTTAAGACTGTTGATGAACCAAACCAATTCAATGAATACACTCGTAACAAGTTTCTATATTTTAGGGTTTCTGGTAGAATCAGGAAACATTAAGTACAAATACGATGATACACACGTTTTTTCTTTGGAAATAGCAAAGAAATGCTCCTCTAATGGAGTGGAACATGTAAGAGTAAGAATAGTAAGACCCTTTGTTTGTTTTGATACCTTTCCTTACTAAGCAAAAAGCATAAAAATATACCATCAAGAGAGATAACTATCTATTAGATACCTCTATTTCCTATTTGATCTAAGCTTACTGTCTTTCTTTCTGTGAAAGAATCGGGAGAACCCACCACCACTATTCCTACATACATTTTTTCTTTTCAACTTTGAACTTTACTCTATTTACTCTATAAAAATAAGAGTAGACCAACCATTCTGATTGCATGTCTGAGCACTCATAGCCTCTCGTGAGTCTGGATACAAAGTATCTTCGGGCCTTTCCACAACTCCTAAATAGATTTCCCATCATCGTATCCGATCTAATTTAACACCAGACGGTATCGCGAGACACTACTTTGTTTAATAAGGGTAGTTTAAGAGATCTTGATATGATAGTCTTTCGTATAATCTCTTCCTCAATTCTAGTACCAAAAAGGAGTGCCCTTTAGGAACCCTTGGATACCGAGATTTCCGACCTTAGTTCTGAATCCCGGAATTGACTCTCGCCGTTTATTTGATTTTTCAATTAAATAAAATAAATGGCCCGAACCTATCATTAAATTAATAAGTGAGAGTTGCTTCATCCCTATTGATACCGGTTTGTTTGGGCTACACCCAGATTTTGAGAAAAAAAAATTACAGTCTTTTTTAAAACCTATGCTATGGGTTATAAAAATCAAGTATTGACACGTCCGCTTAGTCCTTTGCCTCTGCTTCTTGCGGAGCAAAAATTCATCGAATTTAGATCAACAGGATAAGAAATCCCCAATCTTTTGTTGATCAGGCGACACCCGGATTTGAACTGGGGATAAAGGATTTGCAGTCCCCCGCCTTACCACTTGGCCATGCCGCCAAATTAGGTCCAAAATAGATAAAAATATTATCTATATTCTATTTCTATTACTAATTCTTTTTTTTTTTTTGATCTAGTTTATATTATTCTCTTCGATTGATTGTATCTCAAGCTTAAAAACTTCCCTTCTTTTTTTTTTATTGAGAGTCGAAAAAATGGATTTCCGGTCACAGACTGAGGCAAATCGGAACCATTAACAATTTACTTTGAATTAGTGAACGGTTCTTCAATTTTTATCTCCAATGAAATTTTGTTTCCTTGAATGGCAAAAGAAAATCATAAAATCAAATTGATTTATGACTAATATGACTAATCAGTATTCATTTTTTTCAATAATCAATCCTTTTCAATTTCAATTATAACAACATATATGTATATATGTAAACCCCAGAACAGAAATTGTTACCTAGATACCAAGCCGGATCTCTCTCTTATGTACATATCCCTATAGAGAATCATCCTGTTTCAATTTTTCATTGAATATTTGAATATATTGAATAGAAAATACAAATTTTGATGGAGTGTGGCCCATGTTGTCCCAAGTGAAATTTCAATAAAAGTTGTGATATATGGCTAGATAGATAGCCGTATCAGCATGTACTTAATAAATACAATACTATTCTTAGTATATTTATATTATATTACGCAACGCAATTTAATCGTATTCTATAAATTCCACTCACTACCAAAAAGAATCCGCAAATTCTTTTTTGAATTAGTGTGTTAAAAAAAAGGAAACTCTATACTACTTTTGATTATTCTGTCTTTATCTCATTCATAGAGAGGAGATTGAACCATTTATTTTTTTGTTGGTATCCCATTGGATCGTAATATCATAATAATAGGTAGAAATTGGATCAATTTTGATATTCTATACAAGACTCCATTAAGTATAAGTGACAGAATTTTTCCAGGAATATTTTATCAATTTATTTCT